AATTCTATGTCTATAGCGGATATCTTTAATATTTTCTTATTAGTTACCTGTATCTACTATTTAGGCAGAATACCGTCACCCATTTTTAGTAAGAAACTGAACACGCTCGACAAAATGGAAGACGAAGAAGAAGAAGAAGAAGAATTTGATAATAAAAATATGTATGGGAATCAAGAAAATTTGAAGTTCAAAATACTTGAAAAAAATAAAAAAGATGAAGAAAAATATTTTTTTTTGTTTGAAAAACCTATTCTGACTTATTAATAACTTATATATTATATATTAACTTAAAATGAAAACTTAATTATTAACTTAAAATGAAAACTTAATTAAAACTTAAATTAAAAACTTTAAAATCAATTAAAAATTTAAAAACCAATAAATAAATAAAAAGATTGATACATAATAAAAATAAAAGAACAAATAAGAAGAAATACGTCCACCCCCTACCGATTTAAGAATCTCTGCTACAAAGAAACTCATAAAACCAACTCCATTTGGAATTCCATCAATTATTCGTCTATCAAAAAAATGAGTGAATTCAGCAAATTTTCTCATCCCCACAGTAAAGAATGTTCCATAAAAGGTATCTATGTAACCCCGATTATATGACCAATCATATATAGCATTTTTTATTTTGTCAAAAAAAATTCTCTTAGGACCCATTTTAACAAATGAATTAATTAAGTCCAAATTTTGAAAAGATGAATAAACAGGTTTATATAAAAAAAATGCTATCAATATTCCGAAAGAGACTATACTGACTGAAAAAACTGCATCTTTACAAAATTCATACCAATCTACGGAATTGTTTGAATTTTTATGTAAAAGATTTATAGACGGGGTTAACCATTTGGATAATATATCCACATCTTGGTTGAAAGGAATTCCTAAGAATCCAACGAACAAAGTAAATATCATTAATATCACTATTGGGAATAACATCGTATTATCCGATTCATAAGGATACAAAGAAGTCTTGGTATTGCCAAAATTCGGAATAAAAAGAAAGGGTTCGATCAAATTTTTTATATTTTCATCCATTTTATATACTTTATTTGAAAAAAAAGAAGGACGTTCATTCTTCTTCATTTTTAATAAAGTTACCAAACGAAAGTTTTTGTTACTTATTTTTGAACCTTCTTTACCCCATAGAGATATTGAATACAAGGGGATATTCCTTTTTCCACTGTAATTTTGAAAATGAATGTTTAAATGTCCTTCAAAAGTAAGTAAATAGATCCGACACATATAAAATGCGGTTAATCCCGCCGTAGCCCAAGCTATTATTGCAAAAATAGGTGAATAAAGCCAACTATCATTAAGAATTTCATCTTTGGACCAAAAACAAGCAAGGGGTGGAATACCACAAAGAGAAAGTGTACCTAAAAAAAAAGAATTTTTAGTAATTGGTACATGTTTCGTTAAACCTCCCATAAGTACCATATTCTGACTTTTTTTTGGACAATATCCAACAAGAATTTCCATTGAGTGAATAACGGATCCCGATCCTAAAAACAATAATGCTTTGGAATAAGCATGAGTAATCAAATGAAATAAAGCACTGCGATAAGACCCCATACCTAGAGCTAACATCATATAACCCAATTGAGACATTGTGGAAAAGGCTAAACCCCTCTTAATGTCTTTTTGAGCAAGAGCTAAAGTAGCTCCGAAAAAAACTGTTATTATCCCTATCAAAGAGATCAAATTCATTATGTACGGTATGACTATGAAAAGAGGCATAAGTCGAGCTACAAGAAAAATTCCTGCTGCTACCATCGTAGCAGCATGTATAAGGGCCGAAATAGGAGTGGGCCCTTCCATTGCATCAGGTAACCATACATGAAGGGGAAATTGTGCAGATTTAGCAATCGCACCGGCAAATAAGAGAACAGCGCATAAAGTAACAAATAAAAAATTGACCTCATTATTAGAAATCAAGTTATTGAATATTTGGAATAAATCACGAAATTCGAAACTCCCCGTTATCCAATAAAACCCTAAAATGCCTAATAATAAACCAAAATCACCAACACGATTAGTTACAAATGCTTTTTGACAAGCCTTTGCTGCAACAGGTCGTGTGAACCAAAATCCTATTAATAGATACGAACACATTCCAACCAATTCCCAAAAAATATAAATTTGTATCAAATTTGAACTAGTAACTAATCCCAACATGGAAGTACTGAAAAAACTCATATAAGCAAAAAATCTCAAATATCCGTGATCATGAGACATATAATTATCACTATAAATAAGAACCATAATTCCAACAGTAGTGATTAATATTGACATAATAGAAGTAAGTGGATCGATCAAGTATCCGAATTCTAAAGAAAAATCATTATTGATAATCCAAGACCATACATATTGATAGACAGAACTGCTATTTATTTGCTGAATAGACAGATTCATAGAAAAAATCATGACTATACTTAACAATAAAACGCTCTGAAAAGCCCACATACGACGAAGACTTTTTGTTGCCGTCGGAAAAAAAAGAAGTCCCAACCCTATTAACATAGGAACTGGAAGTGGAATAAAAGGTATTATCCACGCATATTGATATGTCTGTTCCATAAAATAAAAAGTTTTTTATTCTTAATTAATTGTTTCCGATTTACCGGATCTTACTTCGTTCGAAAAAAGTCAATAAAAAATCAAGATATGCACTAACTTATTTAATCATTTTATATTAATATTTATTCTTAGTCTTTTTAAAATCGTTCAAATATTCAAAACAAGAAGTTACAATTGGTCAAATGATATGACCAATTGACATATAAAAACGAATCCTTATAATAGGAAAATGAAAATCTAGCAAGGATCAAAATTTAGACTAAAAACTAAAAAGAGTACTTTATCCTGATATGAAATATAGGATTAACTATCGGTCTAATGAAATAAAAACTCTTGATTTTAGTTAGTTTATTTCAACTCATTAACTAATTCATTATGGGATTGATTGTTTTCCATTTCAATAAAAATATTTTATTAGTAAAGTTTAGAAGATTATAGATCTAAAATGAACTTTTTTATCGAGAAAGGATAAAAAATGACTGAGATCTTTTTTTATCAAACCACGTCTCCTTTAACAACTAGTATCATTCAAATTTTCAAATCGAAATTAGTTTTATCAAGTTTGATTAAAAAAAGACTCTATTTATTAGACAAAAGTTTACAATCCTTTGAGGTATTTTATTACATGTAAATAAAGTATAGAATGAGTAAAATAAAGGTCTTTTAGGTTCTTTATTTATTTTATTAAGTTTGATTTAGCAAATTCTAAAGATATAACTTTGAGAGATAAACAACGATAACTAAAAGTTCCAAACCTAAAATTTTTGGTTTTACGGATAGTGTAGTGTATGAAATAAAAAATGTTTTATTTCGAGTAATTTTTGAGCTAATTTTCACAGATCTTTGACATATCTATATTTCTTTTTTATGAAGATAATCTTATTTAGAGAAAATGAATAAGAAAAAAGAATTCGTGTTGAACAATATATGTCTTTCACATCCAACTATAACAATGAATAACTTTTAAATGGCAGTTCCAAAAAAACGTACTTCGATATCAAAAAAGCGTATTCGTAAAAATATTTGGAAAAGGAAAGGATATGCGGCGGCGTTAAAAGCTTTGTCATTGGGAAAATCTCTTTCTACCGGGAATTCAAAAAGTTTTTTTGTACGACAAACAAATAAGTCCTAAAATATCGGACTAATCAGAATGGATTTGACTCCAAAAATGGGCTCAGTAATTTGTTAATATCAAAGTTAATATATTAATATCAAAGTTAATATAAAATTAACAATTGGCAGTCCCTATTCTAATCAATATGAAATAGACCCTTAATTTTATATTTTATAAAAGAATTCTTCTGTTTTTTTGAATAAAAAAAAAATACAAAAATGTTTATTTATTTTTAGTATATTTTCGCTCAACTTTTGGTGGTGGGGAGTCTTATTTTCCCCATCGACCTTTACAATAATGAAAAATTTTTATGTTTCTCAGGAAGGCCAGATATAATATTTTTAGTTCAAATTAATGAAGTGTTGAAACTAATTGATTCCATGTTAAAAATTTTTGGATAACTTTCTGACTTAATAGTTTAATTTATTTACTATATGGAATGGGTTTTACATATCTTTCCAATTTTCAGCCCAATGAATATAAATAAAATGAATATAAATAAAAGAACTTAATTGTTGCAATATTATGTATATGTAGCAATATTATGTATATGTACAAGAATTTTGTCAATTTGGAGTAATCCAAAGGAATAATACAAAATAGACAGATTTAAAATTCATCGATAAAATTTATTTTTTGTTTTCAATTTATGAAATAAGATAAACCAGAAATAATGACAATAAAAGTAAAAAATAAATAAAAGTAAAAAATGAAACTAATGAACCTTCAAATTTACTTTTAAACTCATTTTTTTATCAATTTGAATCTTTACTAAAAAACTGATTTGGTTGAATTGACTTGTTCAATCTCGACGATTGAATATGAATAGGCTATTATGAGTTCGAGCAAGCCGCTATGGTGAAATCGGTAGACACGCTGCTCTTAGGAAGCAGTGCTAGAGCATCTCGGTTCGAGTCCGAGTGGCGGCATGCCGTCTTCTAAAAGAGATACAATAGGTCCTATAATAAAAATAAATGAAATTCCCCATTTCTATTTCTTAATTAATATAGGGGATTCCCCCCCTTTTTTTTATGATATTTTCAACTTTAGAGCATATATTAACTCATATTTCTTTTTCTATTGTTTCAATTGTAATTACACTTCATTTGATAACCTTATTGGGCAATGAAATCATAAAACCATATGATTCGTCAGAAAAGGGGATGATAGCTACTTTTTTATGTCTAACAGGATTATTAATCACTCGTTGGATTTATTCAGGCCATTTCCCACTAAGTGATTTATATGAATCATTCATTTTTCTTTCATGGAGTTTCTCCCTTATTCATACAGTGCCTTT